TTCTTCTCCATCTACTTGATATTTTGAAAATAGGTTGGGGTTGGTTGAACTTTTAAATTCACGCATTGAATGAGTAAACAATGGAATTCGGTTGGCTGCAACCATCAAAATGAAGTACTAACTCTCATTTCTTTTTGCCTTAACCAATCCACTTGCTCTCGCTCGTGCTATCGAACATTTTCTTTTTTTGTTTGTAAAAAATTTCGACCGATTTCCCTTGTTTATGATTATGAAAATCAATCCTACGACTTCCGGTCCTGGAGTTTCCACACTTGAAGAAAAAAAACCGGGGCGTATCACTCAAATCATTGGCCCGGTACTGGATGTATTCTTTCCCCCAGGCAAGATGCCTAATATTTACACCGCTTTGGTAGTGAAGGGTCAAGATACTGCCGGCCAGCAAATTAATGTTACTTGTGAGGTACAGCAATTATTAGGAAATAATCGAGTGAGAGCTGTAGCTATGAGTGCTACAGATGGTCTGATGAGAGGAATGGATGTGATTGACACGGGAGCTCCTCTCAGTGTTCCAGTCGGTAGATCGACTCTCGGACGAATTTTCAACGTTCTTGGAGAACCTGTTGATAATTTAGGTCCTGTAGATACTCGAAAAACATCTCCGATTCATAGATCCGCGCCCGCCTTTATAGAATTAGATACAAAATTATCCATTTTTGAAACCGGGATTAAAGTAGTGGATCTTTTAGCGCCTTATCGTCGTGGGGGGAAAATAGGCCTCTTCGGTGGAGCGGGAGTGGGTAAAACAGTACTCATCATGGAATTGATCAACAACATTGCCAAAGCTCACGGGGGTGTATCTGTATTTGGCGGAGTAGGCGAACGTACTCGTGAAGGGAATGATCTTTACATGGAAATGAAAGAGTCTGGAGTGATTAATGAACAAAATATTGCAGAATCAAAAGTAGCTCTAGTCTATGGGCAGATGAATGAACCGCCGGGAGCTCGTATGAGGGTTGGTTTAACTGCCCTAACCATGGCGGAATATTTCCGGGATGTTAATAAACAAAACGTCCTTTTATTTATCGACAATATTTTTCGTTTTGTACAAGCAGGATCTGAAGTATCCGCCTTATTGGGCAGAATGCCTTCTGCTGTGGGTTATCAACCTACCCTTAGTACAGAAATGGGTTCTTTGCAAGAAAGAATTACTTCTACCAAAAAGGGATCCATAACTTCTATTCAAGCAGTTTATGTACCTGCAGACGATTTAACTGACCCCGCCCCTGCTACGACATTTGCACATTTAGATGCGACTACCGTACTCTCAAGAGGACTCGCTGCCAAAGGGATCTATCCAGCAGTAGATCCTTTAGATTCCACGTCAACTATGCTACAACCTCGGATTGTTGGTGAGGAACATTATGAAACTGCGCAAAGAGTTAAGCAAACTTCACAACGTTATAAAGAACTTCAGGACATTATAGCTATCCTTGGGTTGGACGAATTGTCGGAAGAGGATCGTTTAACCGTAGCAAGAGCACGAAAAATGGAACGTTTCTTATCACAACCCTTCTTCGTAGCAGAAGTATTTACCGGTTCTCCAGGGAAATATGTTGGTCTAGCAGAAACAATTAGGGGGTTTCAACTGATCCTTTCCGGAGAATTAGATGGTCTTCCTGAGCAGGCCTTTTATTTGGTAGGTACCATCGATGAAGCTACCGCGAAGGCTCTGAACTTAGAAGTGGAGAGCCAGAAATGACTTTGAATCTTTGTGTATTGACTCCTAATCAAATTGTTTGGGATACAGAAGTGAAAGAAATCATTTTATCTACTAATAGTGGCCAAATTGGTGTATTACCAAATCACGCCCCTATTGCTACAGCTCTAGATATAGGTATTTTGAAAATATGTTTTAACGACCAATGGGTAAAAATAGCTCTCATGGGTGGTTTCGCTAGAATAGGCAATAATGAGATCACCATTTTAGTAAATGATGCGGAAAAGGATAGTGACATTGATCCACAAGAAGCTCAACAAACTCTTGAAATAACTGAAGCTAACTTGAGTCGAGCTGAAGGCAAGAGACAAACAATTGAGGCAAATTTAGCTGTCAGACGAGCTCGGACACGGGTTGAGGCTCTCGATGTTATTTCATAGCTCCTTGGTACGCCCAAATAATCCAAAGAAGTTCCGTTTATCCGACGGATTTGGATTCTGCCCATTGACTCCCCTAAAATGGAATGGTAATCTGGTCCAACCAAAAAAGAACTAGAATCCGAGGAGTGGGGGGGGGAATAAATAAAAAATATGGTGGGTAGCAAAACTTATTAGATACCAGTGCCTCCGGTATCTAATAAGTTCTACCTACTATTGGATTTGAACCAATGACTCTCGCCGTATGAAAGCAATACTCTAACCACTGGGTTAAGTAGGTCATTTATCATCACAAAGAAAAACCAAAGGGACCCATCATATCAATGGATTTATTATAGATGGAATCATATTTCTACGCAATAGGAATCCTTGGCATGGCAGGAAACGGATCCGAAGCTATCATGTGGGATATTCATCTTGACAAGAAATTCTTTCCATGCTAAAATAGTTAACACAAGAGCTATAGCTCAGTTAGGTAGAGCACCTCATTTACACGCGCGCCAATGTTTTTCAGGGGAGTCCACCCTGCAATCAACAGAATTGATCTTATGGAGAAATCTGGGTCTTCCTCTATGGATTCGAGGAAACAAGAGAACAAGAGCCTGACTTTTAATTTGGGCCGATTTGGGTGCCAAGTTAGGCTACAAATGGAACCCAACGTTGATTTCATATTTGATAAGGTAAATATCCCGTCCATTCAATGCTAGGCATAATGAGTATAAAGCCTCAAACTAATATCTTTTCATCCTATGAACTTTAAGGTGTATAAAGTTTCATATTTGACTCTTTGAGTGGAGCTGATACAGTTCGAATCATTTCGATAAGAAAAAGTTCGATCTGTTTTACTGAGAAAGTCTGCAGTTCGAATCTGTATAGCCCTAATTATTCGTTTTTTAGTGAAAATGAATAAAAAAAAAAGAAAAAACGATTTACATATGAGATGAGAGGGTAGCCCACCCCTCTTTTGCTTTTCCTGTTTTTTTTAGGAAATTAAACCGAAGTTCGTGAAACATCCCTTATTTTTGAAATATTGTGAACAATTCCTAGGGAGCTTGCCCCTATACATCAACATCAAAGACCATTCTGCAAATGAAGATTTCTTTGATGTACTTCTTCTATGAGCTCTATCTCTTGCCGCAAGCGTGCAATTGCGAGTTGATATTTCTGTAAGGTCGCGTGAGAATTTTGGAGAAGGTTGTGTTCTATCTCCCAAATCACGTCACGTTTTAAATGGCCATTCTTTGAAATAATGTAATGAAGATCGCGCTGAAATTGTTGAGCTTTCCAAGTAATATATACCTCATTAGACTTATGAAGCGCCACGTCAAACCTTTTCCTTTCAATTTCAATAGAAGGGTTTTCAAAATAGGTTTGGATTGTGCGTTGTGCTTCCAAGTCCAAATATTGATACGAAAATTGCTCTCTTGCGTCTAATTCTGATAGAAGTTGGCAGAATATTCTCATATCTGTTTCGATGTCCTCCTGAACCCCCTCCCTTTGGCGTGAACTTTCCTCAAGTCTTGTGTGAAGTCCTTCAACTTGAGCAATTTTTCGGAATAAGTGTCTTGTCCCAGAACGAAGTCCAAAATAAACGGATGTGGCTACCTCACCTTCAGGTGTCTTGAAAGACGGATTGTCGTAGCTGTCAAAATCAGGCAGCTGGGGAATAGATGTTCTATAAATGTTCACCCAATTTTCATCAAATAATCTTAAAATACCATAAATTTTTGAATTCAAGTTTTTTGAATCTTCTAGAAATGCAGCTAAGAGGTTCTGCTTGCGCAGAATTACAAGATCCAATGGTTCGTGTACAATAGCTGCGGAGAAATCTATTGAGTCATCAGAATCGCTAAAATCTGATGAGAGATCAAGCGAATCCGAAATCTCAAGGGAAGATTCCCCTTGCTCCGTTTGGGAAGCAGCTTCTTCCATTCGTAGATTATCCGATAGTGAATTACACGAATTTTCCTTCGTGAATTTGAATGTACCCACGGTGAGAATAGGGTTCATTTGCGTTCCTAGATAGCCAGGTTCGAGAGCGACCAACACACCAACTTGTTTAAATATAAAAGAGGTTTCTTTTAATTCTGAAAGTGTTGTTTCTTCTGACAATTCACTAACAATTGGTGTGGTTTGAGTATTTATAGGTGACACAGAAGCTCTGTATCGACAACTGCCTAATATTACAGGGTAAATAAGAATTCCGACCACGCCTTTTACGATATACGATATTAGGGACGACATTATTAACGATGTAATTTAGCACTTTAAGTAGCTGCATATTAACTCCATTTTCTATTTTAGGACAGAGGTAATCAGTTTAGCCCGATTCACGGGTAAACTCCTTTTTTATTTTTATATATTAGATTCTAGATTAAGATTGAACTAAATAGGATGGATCTTGTTTTTTCGGCTTCTGTACCTAGTAATTCCAAAAGAAAAATAGAAACTGAAATGAATACTCGCATACAAAAATACAAAACATTTTTCATTTGATTTTTTGAGTTCGTGGAATTCCAAAAGAAAAATTGACGCCGTTTGTTCCACTAAACCCGAGTAGTTTAATCATCCTCAGATTCATCATTCGGAGCTTCATGATGATCAGAATCAGATTCGTAACAAGGATTCGAATAGATTTTTACAGTTGAGATACTTGGGGAGACGTCCAAGTCGGTATCAGAGTCACTGCAATCCAAGGACTCGAGTAATTCGGGCAAATCTGCCCGATCAAGTTCCGTTTCACCTTGAACTGTCTCGGAACCATTTTCTTGCGGATTATGCACTATTGACAGTGACTCATCAACTGTCTCGGAACCATTTTCTTGCGGATTATGCACTATTGACAGTGACAATGACTCATCAGAATTTTGCCGCGTCAAGAGGACTACGCCGTTGGTGAGCATTTTCCGTTCACGAGGTGCCCTGCCGCCACTTCCTATCTTCTTATTCGCCCATTCTAATTCTAACGGGCAAACAATATTTTCGGTTGGACGTTGAATGGGAATTGGTGAACCCGATACAGAACAAAAACCCTTCAATACCAAGGGCGCCAGAAAGACGAATCCCCAAGCACCCTTGACAATATGAGGCACGATCACGTCAACAATCTTTCGTAAGATAGCCATGGCAGTCTTCTAATAAAAAATCATAAATGGTTAATTATACAAATGATTTTTTGAGTTCGTGGAATTCCAAAATAGAAACTGAAATAAATACTCGCATACAAAAATACAAAACATTTTTCATTTGATTTTTTGAGTTCGTGGAATTCCAAAAGAAAAATTGACGCCGTTTGTTCCACTAAACCCGAGTAGTTTAATCATCCTCAGATTCATCATTCGGAGCTTCATGATGATCAGAATCAGATTCGTAACAAGGATTCGAATAGATTTTTACAGTTGAGATACTTGGGGAGACGTCCAAGTCGGTATCAGAGTCACTGCAATCCAAGGACTCGAGTAATTCGGGCAAATCTGCCCGATCAAGTTCCGTTTCACCTTGAACTGTCTCGGAACCATTTTCTTGCGGATTATGCACTATTGACAGTGACTCATCAACTGTCTCGGAACCATTTTCTTGCGGATTATGCACTATTGACAGTGACAATGACTCATCAGAATTTTGCCGCGTCAAGAGGACTACGCCGTTGGTGAGCATTTTCCGTTCACGAGGTGCCCTGCCGCCACTTCCTATCTTCTTATTCGCCCATTCTAATTCTAACGGGCAAACAATATTTTCGGTTGGACGTTGAATGGGAATTGGTGAACCCGATACAGAACAAAAACCCTTCAATACCAAGGGCGCCAGAAAGACGAATCCCCAAGCACCCTTGACAATATGAGGCACGATCACGTCAACGATCTTTCGTAAGATAGCCATGGCAGTCTTCTAATAAAAAATCATAAATGGTTAATTATACAAATGATTTTTTGAGTTCGTGGAATTAAACCGAAGTTCGTGAAACATCCCCTTTTTTGAAATATTGTGAACAATTCCTAGGCAGCTTGCCCCTATACATCAACATCAAAGACCATTCTGCAAATGAAGATTTCTTTGATGTACTTCTTCGATCAACTCTATCTCTTGCCGCAAGCGTGCAATTGAGAGTTGATATCTCTCTAAGGTCGCGTGAGAATTTTGGAGAAGATGATGTTCTATTTCCCAAATCACTTCCCGGTTAAAATGGCCATTCTTTGAAATAATGTCCTGAAGATCGCGCTGAAATTGTTGAGCTTTCCAAGTAACATATACCTCATTAGACTTATGAAGCGCCACGTTAAACCTTTTCCTTTCAATTTCAATAGAAAGGTTTTCAAAAAAGGTTTCGATTGTGCGTTGTGCTTCTAAGTCCAAATATTGATACGAAAATTGCTCTCTTGCGTCTAATTCAGATAGAAGTTGACAGAATATTTTCATATCTGTTTCAATGTCCTCCTGAATCCCCTCCCTTTGGAGTGAACTTTCCTCAAGTCTTGTGTGAAGTCCTTCAATTTGAGCAATTTTTTGGAATAAGTGTCTTGTCCCCGAACGAAGTCCAAAATAGACGGGGGTTGCTACCTCACCTTCAGGTGTCTTGAAAGACGGATTGTCATAGCTGTAAAAATGAGGCAGCTGGGGAATAGCTGTTCTATAAACGTTCACCCAATTTTCATCAAATAATCTCAAAATACCATAAATTTTTGAATTCAAGTTTTTTGAATCTTCTAGAAATGCAGCTAAGAGGTTCTGCTTGCGCAGAATTACAAGATCTAATGGTTCTTGTACAATAGCTGCGGATAAATCTATTGAGTCATCAGAATCGCTAAAATCTGATGAGAGATCAAGCGAATCCGAAATCTCAAGGGAAGATTCCCCTTGCTCTGTTTGGGAAGTCGCTTCCTCCATTCGTAGATTATCCGCTAGTGAATTTTCATTCGTGAATTTGAAGGTACCCACGGTGAGAATAGGGTTAATTTGCGTTTCTAGATAGCCAGGTTCGAGAGCGACCAACACACCAAATTTTTTAAATATAAACGCGGTTTCTTTTAATTCAGAAATTCTTGGTTCCTCAGCCAATTCACTAATAATTGGCGTGATTTGAGTATTTCGCGGTGACACAGAAGCTGCGTATCTGCAACCGCTTAATAGTAATGGGTAAATTACAATTCCTATCATACCCTTTGCGATATTAGGGACGACAGTATACAAGACGTAATTTAGCATTTTTTTGATCATGGTAACTCCCTTTTTTAGTACAGAGGTGATCAGTTTAGTCCCATTCCTGGGTAAACTCCTTTTTTATTTATATATATGATTTATGATTCTAGATTCCGATTGAACTAAATAGAATGGCTCTTGCTGTTTTTTTTTTATGTCTTCCGGGTTCCTTACCAGGTCTCTAAACCTAAGAATTCAAAAAGAAAAATAGAAACTGAAATGAATACACGCATACAAAAATACAAAACATTTTTCATTTGATTTTTTTATTTCGTGGAATTAAACCGAAGTTCGTGAAACATCCCCTTTTTTGAAATATCGTGAACAATTCCTGTGGGTAGAGCTCCCCTTTCGAGGAAATATAGAATAGAAGGGACATTTGAATAGGTGTGATTCTTTTGCGGGTCGTAAAAACCCACTTTCCCGAGATCTCGTCCTTCTCTTCCAGCTCGAACATCAATAGCGACGATTCGATAGATGGCTCATTGGGATAGATATAGATGCGCAATCCCCCCCCCCCTAGAAACGTATAGGAGGTTTTTTCCTCGTACGGCTCGAGAAAGAATGATTTGAATTATCTAGTTTTTAGTTCCAAATCGAGCTCTCAAATTTTGAAATTCATTACTATACTATGCTTTGATTTTTTTTTTTTTTCTTCCGTCCCGAAAATCAAAAATCATTCATCCTCATAACTCAAGTTGTCTAATTCTCAAAGAGCTAAAAGGCCCTAAACGTAACCATTTTATTTATTGAGCTGTCTCAAACCCTGTTTCTTTGTCTCGTTTAGAATCCCTTTTGATTCCAATAGTATAGTTAAGACAATTAAAAAAGGGTATTTTCTTGTTACGGGATCTTTTATCTTTGCTTTGAATCATTAGGTTTAGACATTACTTCGGGGATCTAAAATCATTTCAAAATGGCAGCAACGCACCCTTTTGCGATTTCTTTCTAGCGAAGAATCATACGAACGGTGGATTCCCTTGTGATAGACTTATGATCGAAATCAAAATAGTTTTCTCAATTCCAACAAAAGTTTCAAAGAAATTTTGTTGAATTTGGATGTTTTCGATTTTGATATTCACACTATCCTTACGAAGTCGTTCGTACTTTTTGATTGACACTAACCCTAGATCCCCTTCCCTGAGAACTGAATAAAGTTAGGCTCGAGCTACATCAGCTATTAGTTACAACCCAGCAAAAAAAAGGGGTTGGTCTAGTAGAACAGGATAAACTATGTCAAGCCAAGAAACATCTTTATTTTTATCAAAGATGATGGATGTGAACCTCCACAGACGATCATGTCCTTCAAGTCGCACGTTGCTTTCTACCACAGCGCTTTAAGCGAAGTTTTACCATAACAAACATCTCTCTTGTGTGAAACTCGGATGGAATTGATTCAATATGCAATCATGAATAGTCATTGGAGTAATAGGTCAATAGCAATTTATACTTGAGAATTTTCTATTTTCTATAAAACATAAACAGAGACACATTTCAATAATATAATAACATAACTCCAACTACCACTTTTTTGTTTCAAAAAGTGACTCAGTGCAGTTTGATTCGAAAAAAGAATTTCGAATCAAACTGCTCTGGGACGGAAGGATTCGAACCCTCGAATTTCGGGACCAAAACCCGTTGCCTTACCGCTTGGCCACGCCCCATTTAGGCTTTTATTTCATACTAATAAACAATAATATTGTTTTGAGGTATTCGTCAATTTCCGCTCAAATCTCTATGAAATAGATTCGATTATTGCTAGGATTTAACACGTGTAGTTGTAGAATCCAACAGAATTTATTGATCATTACATAGAATTCAATTAAGATAATGTATGAAAGTATGATTCCTTCTACTCTTGTTTGAGCAGGGAAGGCTTTTTGATTGGGTGATTCAAAGAAAAATAAAGATTTTTGGTGTACCTTAATTACTTTAATTTTTTCCTTCTATCATATCAGTCAATCAAAATACAATTAAATAAAGAAGGAATTTTTTGTTATGCTGAATATCTTTAGTTTGATCTGTATCTGTCTTAATTCTGCCCTTCATTCAATTAGTTTTGTTTTCGCTAAATTGCCCGAGGCTTACGCTTTTTTGACTCCAATCGTAGATGTTATGCCAATCATACCTGTGCTCTTTTTGCTCTTAGCCCTTGTTTGGCAAGCTGCTGTAAGTTTTCGATGATATTTTGACAACTGTCTTACAAACATTCCTCAATTTTTAGGAGAAAAAAGATTCTACGAATTGATAAGTACGATAAGTCTTACTTTAGGAACCCTCGATTCACACATAGAAATTTTGTGACCGCCTATTACTCATTCTTGCCTTCTACTTCCAGTGAGTAAGGACCCTACTAGTCTTAATTAGGGTCCCCTACAATTACAATATATCTATATATATATATCGAGATGGGGCATGAAAGATAATTTTGGTGAAAGAATCTTATTACAAATGCATTTCTGAGAATGACTTTCTTTTGTAGAAAGCACTTCATTTCTTGGTGTCAAACAAAATAGGATATGCGGTCTAAAAATAGATAATCTATTCTCTCTTTTTCCAAAAATGATCTTGGAGATTTTGTAATGCTTACTCTCAAACTTTTCGTTTACACAGTAGTGATATTCTTTGTTTCTCTCTTCATTTTCGGATTCCTCTCTAATGATCCAGGACGTAATCCTGGGCGTGAGGA